TTCAGAGCAATGCCTATTGTACCCTCTTCAAATTCTACTAATTCCCCTGCCATTACTTCATCAAGACCATGAATACGAGCAATGCCATCGCCTACTTGAAGTACGGTGCCGGTATTCACAATCGTGACTTCTCGATTATATTGTTCAATACGTTCACGGATAATATTACTAATTTCGTCGGCTCGAATGGTTACCATTAGTGTCTCTTAATTCTTTTTCGGAAACAAAGGGAGAAAAAAAAAAAAAATAATGCCTACAGTAAAAGGGCTAATCAGTTATTTCTTTCATGGCCCCGAGCATGCCAATATTAGCACTGATGGTGCGTAAATGTAACTCGCTGTTCGAACAACTATTCAGAGTTCCTAGAGCTCCTTGTAAGGCTTGTTGGAAAACTCGCTGTCGGACCTGATTAATTGCTCTTTGTTGTTCAAAATGAATGGTTTCATTTTTGTAATTTTCTAATCGTTCCAAATTCTCATAAGTGGCATTAATCAAATTCTGTTTTTCTCGTTCTATCTCAGAGTATCCATTCACTCGAAACTCATCTGCTTCCATTTCCACTTTCCGTAAGCGAGCCCGGGCTTTTTCGAGCTGCTCAATAGCTCCTCCGCGTAGTTCTTCTGAATTTCGAATAGTACTCAGAATCCTCTGTTTTCGATTATCTAATAAATCACTTAATGAAAGTAGATTATTTTCCCATTCATTTCACAACTTCACTTCCATGATCTCTTCCCGAACCAAACATGAATCTTTCGATTCATTTGGCTCTCACGCTCAGTTACTTATGTTATGAGCATTCCCATATCTTTTAATGTAATGAGCCTACCCTCTCTTCTCTGTTCGTATTCCAAGATATGGAAACTGATACAAGACCAGAATATTCAGAGGACTCTTCCGACCAGACAAAAAAAAATCTGTAATTGTCAGCAAAGTTGTTTTTTTTTCTTCAAATCCAAAAAATTCTTCTTATTTTATACATAGGTCGTCGATTCAGCATTGGATAAAAAAAGGGCGAGACACCCATTTTTCCAGTAAATGGTTCAAATCATTTTATCGATATGAGTGTTCTATATCGGATAAATTGCCAACTATTCATTTTGAAACCATCTCCGTACTAACGTAGTGGTAGAAAGAGTACCATGTTGTGCCTGGACTTCAGGCGGTTTAGCTTTAACCATGTTAATGGTCCCACATTATTGGTTGATAGAGAATCAAAGTTGATTTACCAATGAGTCACGAAATGCTATGGTTCTTACATATGATTTCTTAATTTATTCAGAAGTAATTCGTCGAGATCGTGCACCTTTCTTCCCTATTTATAAATAAAAAAAAAAAGAAAGTGCAGCCGGTTGGATCCAGCCTATTCTTGAAATACACAACTCGCACACACTCCCTTTCCAAAAAAGATCAATACGCCAAGCACTACACTTAGATTTATTAGATTTGTTGCTAAAATATCGGTATTCAACCCGAAACTCCCGGCGGATGGCCAGTAACCCAAGGAAACGAAAGAATCGGTTACATTTTTCATATGCTCTCCTCTTATAGATAGGACTAACAAAATCGAACAGAGTTCTTTTTGTATCACTTCGTCCCGTTTTTTTATTATTGATTTCTTTTTTTTATTAATTGACTTATTTTAAATATGAATATATTCATTTCATTTGAAATCATTTTCAAATTTCAAAAATGGATTCTTTATTATTATTTTATTTCAATTGAAGTTCCCAATAAGATACTTATTAGGTCCCCGGTTTCATGTCAATTGCGAAATACCTGACACGCTTCCTAAAAGTCAAAAGGGGTTTCCATTAAATTAAGGACGGGAAGTGAGAAAGCGAGTGGATCTACTAATTCCTCATCCTCAAATCAGGCCTTCCCCGGAGTATTGTCTCAACGAAGAAGTGGAGTGAAGTTTTGATATAATTCGAAGAAGCAAGCGGTAAGTCGACGGCAATAAAATAAGAAAAGAAGTACGTATTTTCACGTTTATAGAATAGGATTAAACAAAAGGATTCGCAAATAAAAGCGCTAATGCCACGACCAGTCCGTAAATTGTTAAAGCTTCCATAAAAGCCAGACTAAGCAATAAAGTACCTCGTATTTTACCCTCTGCTTCTGGTTGTCTCGCGATACCTTCTACGGCTTGGCCCGCAGCAGTACCTTGACCAACTCCAGGTCCAATAGAAGCAAGCCCTACGGCCAATCCAGCAGCAATAACGGAAGCGGCAGAAATCAGTGGATTCATGGTAAGTTCCTCGCACCAAAATAAAGAAATGGTTAATGATACAATCAACCAATGAATTATTACTTATTATTCCATCACTAAGATCCACCCGGTTAAAGTAACTAAGAACTCCGAATTGAAGTGATGATATACTGAATCATCAGAACTGCTTCGATATCTCGTTTTTAGTTCCTATCCATGGAGTCTTTGGAAATCCATACGGTTCTAGTTCTTCCATTTCTTTGTTCCGAACCATTCTTTCAATTCTTCGCT